AATCCAACGAACAACGTAAATAAAACCAATACAAGTATAGGAAATAACATAGTATTATCTGATTCATAAGGATACGAAAAAACCTTGTTATTTTCAAAATAGGTAATAGTAAGAAAAGGTTGTGTGCTGTTTCTTGCATTCTGATCAATTCGATGCGTTTTTTTTGAAAAAAAAGAAGCAATCTCATGATTATTCATTGTTAATAACGCCAATAAACGAAAATTTTTAGTAATTCTTTTTGACCTTTCTTTACCCCATAGAGATATTGAATAGAAAGGGGTAGTTTTTTTACCACTGTAATTTTGAAAATGAACATTTAAATGTCCTTCAAAAGTAAGTAAATAAATTCGAAACATATAAAATGCGGTTAATCCCGCTGTAAACCAAGGTATTATTGCGAAAATTGGTGAATACAACCAAGTATCATTAAGAATTTCATCTTTGGACCAAAAACAAGCAAGAGGCGGAATACCACAAAGAGAAAGTGTACCTACTAAAAAGGCTTTTTTGGTAATTGGAACATGCTTTGTTAAACCTCCCATAAAAACCATATTCTGACTTTTATTTGGAGAATATCCAACAAGAGTTTCCATTGAATGAATAACGGATCCGGATCCTAAAAACAACAATGCTTTCGAATAAGCATGAGTAATCAAATGAAATAAAGCACTTCGATAAGACCCCATACCCAGAGCTAACATCATATAACCTAATTGAGACATTGTGGAATAGGCTAAACCTCTCTTAATGTCTTTTTGAGCTAGGGCAAAAGTAGCTCCGAATAATATTGTTATTATTCCTACCAAAGAGATGAAATTCATTATGTGAGGGATGACTATGAAAAGAGGAATAAGCCGAGCTACAAGAAAAATGCCCGCGGCTACCATAGTAGCAGCATGTATAAGAGCCGAAATAGGAGTAGGCCCCTCCATGGCATCCGGCAACCATACATGAAGGGGAAATTGTGCCGATTTAGCAACCGCACCGGCAAATAAAAGACCGGCACACAAAGTAACAAATAAAAAATTGACTTCATTATTATTATTAGAAATCAAGTTATTGAATATTTTGAATAAATCTCGAAATTCGAAACTCCCTGTTATCCAATAAAAACCTAAAATTCCCAATAATAAACCAAAATCCCCAACACGATTAGTTACAAATGCCTTTTGGCAAGCATTTGCCGCAACAGGCCGTGTGAACCAAAACCCTATTAATAGATACGAACACATTCCGACCAATTCCCAAAAAATATAAATTTGTATCAAATTAGAACTAGTAACTAATCCTAACATAGAAGTACTGAAAAAACTCATATAAGCGAAAAATCTTAAATATCCTTGATCATAAGACATATAATTATCACTATAAACAAGAACCATAATTCCAATAGTAGTGATTAATATTGACATAATAGAAGTAAGTGGGTCGATCAAGTAACCGAATTCTAAAGAAAAATCATTATTGATGGTCCAAGACCATACATATTGATAGATAGAACTGCCATAAATTTGTTGAATAGACAGATTGATCGAAAAAGTAATGACTATACTTAACAATAAAACACTTTTAAAAGCCCACATACGGCGAAGGCTTTTTGTTGCCGATGGAAAAAGAAGAAGTCCCACTCCTATTAACATAGGAACTGGAAGTGGAAGAAAAGGTATTATCCACGCATATTGATATGTCTGTTCCATAAAAAAGTTTTTTTTTCTTAATTAATTATTTCCGATTTACGAGATCCTACCCCCTTTCTATTCCAAAAGGAGTCAATAAAAAAAATCAAGAGATGTACTAACTTAAAGAGAATTTTCGAATTTTATATATTCTTACTTATTCTGAGTCTTTCCAAAATCCTTCAAATATTCAAATAAAGAAAGTTACAGTTGGGCAACTGATATGACCAACTTGCTCATAAAGTGAATATTTAGTTATTAACTAGGATTTTTTTTTAAATACCAAAAATGAAATTTATTAATTAGTATTAGATCACTTTAGATTCATAAAGTAAGGATAAAAAATTACATTAAAACATTAAAAAGAGTACTTGATTATGATATGAATCAATATGATTCATAGGATTAACAAAGGTAAAAGGTTGTACTAATGCAATAAGAACTCGCTTTTTTGTTAGTTTATTCCAAATCATTAACGGGTTTCATTATCAAAATTTTTCATTCTTTTCCATTTTTCTAAAAAATATTTATAGGAAACGCTATAATATCTGACATTTTTTCTAAGATTTATTAGATAAGATCTATTTTTCTATTTATTGATTATTGAAAGGAAAGGGCTAAAAAAAATTACTAAGATTTCTTTTCTCAAATCATGTATCTTTTAACAGATTAATTCATTTAATGACTAGTTTTATTCGAATTTAAAAATGTAATTGGGAGGGGAGTAGTCTTTCCTCAAGTTTGACCAATTAATAGAAAATGAAAAAAATGACAGTTTTCTTTAGTCAATGGGAATGGGATTCTTAAAATATTTGGTGTATTTT